TCGAACCCTCGGTAAACAAAAGCCTACATAGCAGTTCCAATGCTACGCCTTGAACCACTCGGCCATCTCTCCTACATAATCTTATTATTGGCCAGAAACTGAGTGAATAGCGAGTTATTCATATTACTGCAGTACAGGTACGACCGATCACTAGTTCCATAGGAAGAATTCCTTTCCCATTTAATATTTCTCAACAAAAACTTCTCTCATTCATCAGCTACCCCACGGATCTATTCCAAATTTATGAATCGTCCCATGGATTTTGATATTTCGATTGTATGGCGTGGTGTATACACGTTATGCAAACAGAAGGTATGGTTACTCTACTCTATTTTTTCATGGAATGATTATTCCATTCTTTTTTCTCTTTGGATCATAACCAAATCAAAACTTCTCGAGTTATCAGAATCTGTAATAAAATTAGTCTGTTTTTATGTTATTTCGTACTGTATAATTCCTTTGCTTTGTTTGTGGGATCATTTTCCCCGAGGGGTAATGAAAAGAATTCTAGAATGGATTGCTAATTATGCCTAGATCTCATATAAATGGAAATTTTATTGATAAGACCTCTTCAATTGTAGCCAATATCTTATTACGAATAATTCCGACAACTTCAGGAGAAAAAAGGGCATTTACCTATTACAGAGATGGTGCGATTTGATTCTTTTTTCTTGTTTTTTTTAGCCTCACCTCAGTCTTACGAGAAAGAGACGCGGTTCGGTATAGAAAGAACGAAATTCTTGAAATAAACCTACGCTCGGTGAAGGTGAAGTTTGGAGATAGAACAATTCCTTCTATCGTGTATCCTCGATTGATGCAGCCTCAGATGTTTCAATTGTTGATTTGAGTATTGAGCGAAAGGTTACACCTATGGGTTCTGTATTGCGGGTCAATCCTACACTACATTAGTACCAATAGACGGCATAAGGGAAAAAGCACTACACCTAGGAATCAACAACACAAAAACTTTGTTATAAATTCCCCCTTTCTTTATCGGTATCGGGACTAACAAGAATGGTTGGGACAACAAACATCCATCTCGTTTGTACTTTGGATACCCGTATAACCATCAAAGATCGTTGAAGTGACTAATTCCTGGAAATAGAAGGCGTTGAGAACAAAGAAATTGTTGGAGTTACCATTTATATCTAACACTAATATGATTGGTGTTAAGAAAAAACCTCTTGCGGGAAGGCTGGCTAGAGATTTCTTGTAAAAATACTAGTTCCTTTCAGTTCATAATGAGATGAGAATAGTTCAATTTTTATTCTATGGATTATTCCCCTTAGTACTATGCGCAGAAGGGAGGAGCCGTATGAGATGAAAATCTCATGTACGGTTCTGGAACGGAGATTTTTTGAATAGAATGAACGACCGTAACGGATGTTGGCTCAATCCGAAGGAAATTATGCGGAAGCTTTACAGAATTATTATGAAGCTACGCGACCAGAAATTGATCCCTATGATCGAAGTTATATACTCTATAACATAGGCCTTATACACACAAGCAATGGAGAGCATACAAAGGCTTTGGAATATTATTTCCGGGCACTAGAACGAAACCCATTCTTACCACAAGCTTTTAATAATATGGCCGTGATCTGTCATTACGTGCGACTATCTCCACTATAGAAATAAGGAAAAAAAAGCAAAGATCAAATTGGCTAGTAAATACTAGAAAAAAATAGGCTTTCTACATAATGCATCGTCCAAAGCAACGATTTTTATCAGCTGTAGCAAGGAAAGAGACTTCACGAGAACCAAAATAGGAAGAAAAAAAAATGAGTGCAGCCTATATACTATATTCTATGGATAAAGGATCAAATTGATAGAGAAAGCACCGTAAAGATCAATTAGCGAGCTATTGAGTCGATACAGTTAAGAACTGCTTACTTATGTCATGATATGGGACAAAAGTTAGGAATCAACTTATGTAATAGAGTCGATCCACTAAGGTATTGAGCAGCGGTGTAGCATCAGATCCCAAAGATAGTAAGTTCTTTTTTCTTATGGAAAAAAGTCTTTTTCAAAGATTCTATATGAATTCCATATATGAAACCGAGATAGTTACCTTTCAGAAAATTCTAACGATATTGTGGGGATACCTATGCTTCATTCTTCTGAAGGTGGGAGAAAAGATCAAACTGATTCTGATTATTGATCAAAATTAGGGTTTAAAACTTATGTAATTAACTTCTTCTGGTTAACCCAAGAAAAAATGGGATAGGTTTATGAGAAATCTAATTCAGTTAGCATAGGGTAGATTAAGATAGGACACAAAAAGAATCGATTTTTGAGCCGTATGAGGTAGGAAACTCTCAAGTACGGTTCTAAGGGAAGGAACCACCTATTCCGACCGGGGAGAACAGGCCATTCTACAGGGTGATTCTGAAATTGCGGAAGCTTGGTCCGATCAAGCTGCTGAGTATTGGAAACAAGCTATAGCGCTTACTCCAGGTAATTATATTGAAGCACATAATTGGTTGAAAATCACGAAGCG